CCATACTATAAAAATAAATAAAGTAAGTAGAATAAATAGATAGAACATCAGATCGATCGTGCCACATCGTTTATTCTATATTCTATTCTACGGGATCTTACGGAACCTGTTCATGCATGACATGATTCGGGTATGATCATAGAAAAAATTCTCCTCAAGCGACCGGCCTATCCCTGCTATGTTGGGGACTTACAAGGTGGTTGGATGCAGAAACACATTTGGTTGTGAATTCCAATGTGGCGGATAAAATCCTATATCCGCACGGCCCAATCAATAGTTCAAGTCACACACTCCCATAATCCATTTTCTCTTCGGAAAATCTACTTCAACTATTCGTATCAAATAACAAATAATAAATACTTCAGAGTTGAAGAGAAGTATCCAAATAACATGTCTTATTTTTCAATAATCCATATTTGTAGCAATGAAATACAAGACTATTGTTCCTCCCCGAAATGATATATGATCAATTACAAATATCCATTATAATCCGCCTTCTCTATAAAGGACCCGAAATACCTTGCTTACGTATCATTGGGAAGTGCATTAACATAAATACGGCAGTAAGAAGAGGCAACACAAAAGTGTGTAAACTATAAAAACGGGTCAAAGTGGACTGGCCCACACTAGCGCTTCCGCGTAATAACTCTACCAAAGGCGATCCTATTACAGGAATCGCTTCCGGTACGCCTGTCACTATTTTTACTGCCCAATAACCAATTTGGTCCCAAGGTAAGGAATAACCAGTTACACCAAAAGACGCAGTCAATACAGCCAGAACCACGCCAGTAACCCAAGTTAATTCGCGGGGTTTTTTAAACCCACCGGTGAGATATACACGAAATACGTGCAGGATCATCATCAAAACCATCATACTTGCTGACCATCGATGAACTGATCGGATTAACCAACCAAAGTTGGCCTCGGTCATTATGTATTGAACAGAGGAAAAAGCCTCTGTAACGGTTGGACGATAGTAAAAAGTCATAGCAAAACCGGTAGCTACTTGTACTAAAAAACAAGTAAGTGTGATCCCCCCTAGACAATAAAATATGTTGACATGAGGGGGAACGTATTTACTAGTTATATCATCCGCAATCGCTTGAATCTCGAGACGTTCCTCGAACCAATCATATACTTTATTGAGATAGGTAATCCAAGGAAAGGGGCTCCCCCTCTAAGAACCGTATATGAGAATTTCATCTCGTACGGCTCAAGCAGAAACACACAAATACTGGATATGTAATAGAAATTAAAAACTTCTTAGCACTTGATTCAACTTGCCCCGAAGGTACAAAATTACAAAAATCCGGAATCTCTTCTTTGTAATGATAATGCCAAAAATATCAAGTTGGCTCCTCCGCCCTTCTTTTTTTTTTTTTTATGTTAATTGTTACAGGCCTCTTGAATCTTCTCTTCCCTATTTTTTTTTGTTATTTGATTTGTTGTTTTTGTTTTTTGTGTAATACAGATTGACTTCTTGATTTGACTATAAATTAATTATTTTATTGATAGGAATTCTCTTGTTAAGACCCTACTAATCAATTGAAACCTCAGATTCATACTAGAACCACGATGATTTGCCCAAGCTAAACACAAGGGTTCTTTGAGTAAGAACATTTGATCATCACTTAATTTAATGAATGGGTATAATTACTCAGCAAAATCTAGAGAAATGGTTGTCCTTCGATCCAAAATCCCCCTAGGGAAAAAATCGTTTAATTTAGGAAATACCTATCCATTTTTTTGAGTCCGGTTGCGAGGTCTAACTGATCTAACTGAATAGTAGGTATGAATCATAGTTCAAATACTTCTTGATCTACTCTAATATATTCATTCATATTTCGTGCTCCGGGTACTAGAATAAATATAATATCCGACGAGGTGGAATCATCCTTATAGAGATGACAGACCATTCTCTGTATTATCAATAGGATCAATTATAACAAGTCACACACTCATAATTCCGAAAATACCGAAACAAATAAATTCCACGGTCGAACTACCATAATAGAATGGTCTATAAATCTGAATCTTAACTATATTTATTTGATTTGATTGAAAACTAGGACTTTCTTTATAGGTCTTATGACCCTAATTTATGACCTAATTCATTGAAATTCCATCCAGTAAAACAGAAGAATTATAAATTTCCAAAATAATGGATAGGAATATTGCAAATAGAGCCATTGCAACCCCCATAAGTGGTGTAGTCCCCCAGCCTGGAGCGACTTTACCGTATTCCGAATTTAATGGTTTCAATAAACTCCCTACAGAAGTTTGTCTTGGTCCAGATCTAGAACTACCCTCAACGGTTTGTGTAGCCATAAATCCTATTTAATCATTGGTTAAGATCTGTTGACTTTGTATACCATTCCGTTGTAGTTGTAAATAAACGATCTTATCGTAGATCCATTGTGATCTTGAATCTAGAAATGGAAACAGCAACCCTAGTCGCCATCTTCATATCCGGGTTACTTGTAAGCTTTACTGGGTACGCCTTATATACCGCTTTTGGGCAACCCTCTCAACAATTAAGAGATCCATTTGAAGAACACGGGGATTAACTAGTTGAAGTCATGAGCCTCCCAACTTTTGGAGGCTCATGACTTCACTTCAATTGAGATAATGAAAAATCATTTCATTTTTTAGTCGGAACCTTAGGTGGTTCTCGAAAAAAGATAGCGAAAAAAATTATCCCTAAAGTAGAGACTAAAAGGAATGTATAAACCAGTGCTTCCATAGATTCGATCGTGGTTTAATTTATAGCTTCCACACCTATTTTGTGGGGATCATTTACGATATAAAATGAAGAAAGGAAAAGAATTAAAGAAAAGATGGTGATTCAAGTCAAGATTTTTATGATGCCCTTTGTGAAATACAAAAAATGGAGGCGAAAGATACTAGAATAATATTGTATCAGACTACTTGTCTCCTTGTAGTTGGATCTCCAAGTTTTTGGAATACCCCAAATTCTACTTGAGCATCCAAATCTGGATCAATACCAGCAAACACATCCCTGAATAAGGTTCTAGCGCCATGCCAAATATGTCCGAAAAAGAAGAGCAAAGCAAACGTAGCATGACCAAAAGTGAACCAACCCCTTGGACTGCTACGAAAAACACCATCGGATTTCAAAGTCGCCCGGTCTAATTCAAAAATTTCCCCTAATTGAGCACGTCTAGCGTACTTTTTCACAGTAGCAGGATCACTATAACTGACTCCGTTGAGTTCGCCGCCATAGAACTCAACGGTCACACCTACTTGTTCGACACTATATTTTGATTCCGCCCTTCTAAAAGGAACATCGGCTCTCACAATTCCATCTCCATCTACCAAAACTACCGGGAATGTTTCAAAAAAAGTAGGCATACGACGTACAAAAAGTTCGCGACCCTCTTTATCTCTAAAGACGGGATGTCCTAACCACCCAACAGCTATGCCATCTCCGTTATCCATTGAGCCCGCTCTGAATAATCCCCCCTTTGCCGGATTATTACCAATGTAATCATAAAAAGCTAATTTTTCGGGAATTTTGGACCAAGCTTCCGATAAACTCAGATTTTCGGCTAGTCCAGCGCCAACTCTTCGGTATATTTCTTGCTGGAAGTATCCCTGATCCCATTGATAACGAGTGGGACCAAATAATTCGATTGGCGTAGTTGCTGAACCATACCACATAGTTCCGGCAACAACAAAAGCCGCAAAAAAAACAGCAGCGATACTACTAGAGAGTACAGTTTCAATATTCCCCATACGTAATCCTTTGTATAAACGTTGGGGCGGACGGACACTAAGATGGAATAGGCCCGCCAATATGCCCAATGTACCCGCTGCAATATGATGAGAAGCTATTCCTCCCGGAACAAAAGGATCAAAACCTTCTGCGCCCCATGCCGGATTTACGGATTGCACTTTTCCAGTTAGCCCATAAGGATCGGACACCCATATTCCAGGACCATACAAACCTGTTACATGAAATGCGCCAAAGCTAAAGCAAGCCAACCCTGAGAGAAATAAATGAATTCCAAAGATCTTGGGCAAATCCAAAGAGGGTTTTCCCGTACGTTCATCGCAGAATATTTCTAGGTCCCAATACACCCAATGCCAAATAGCTGCCAAGAAGCACAAGCCAGAAAAAACAATATGTGCCCCTGCCACACCTTCATAACTCCAAATACCCGGATTCGTTATAGTTCCTCCCGAAATACTCCAACCGCCCCATGAATTGGTTATTCCTAAACGAGTCATGAAGGGTATAACGAACATACCCTGTCTCCACATTGGATCAAGAACAGGGTCAGAGGGATCAAAAACAGCTAATTCGTATAGAGCCATCGAACCGGCCCAACCGGAAACTAGAGCTGTATGCATTATATGGACAGAAAGTAATCGACCGGGATCATTCAATACGACGGTATGAACACGATACCAAGGCAAACCCATGAGAATACCCCTCTATCAAGGAAAAATAGACACTATGTAACTTTATCGCATTAGAAAAGACTTATACTATGTATACCTAACCTTTTCAGTAGATTCTATATGAGAAAGGATTGATATTTATTCCGTTCCATTGAAAGTAATGGAACAAGTCTGTTCGTAAGAACAAAGCAAAGAGAAGCAGATCTATTCTATACCCGATAAGTATCAATACGCAATGGGAGAATTGGACCCCTTTTTGGGGGTAACGAATGCATAGAAACTTATACTTGTTTATAATTCAAACGATTAACCCGTTCATTAAAATTGGTTTCTGTCTTCTTCTATAAATCCTCTAATCTATGTATAAAGTATAAAATAAAATACAATCAATGTATAAAATGGAATAAACATAAAAAAATGATGAAGACAATAAATCCATTGTTACGTTTCCACACTAAAGTAAAGTATAGTACTTCATTTTTTTCTTTAATCTAATGCCCATTGGTGTTCCAAAAGTACCTTTTCGGAATCCCGGAGAGGAAGATGCGATTTGGGTTGACGTATAGTGCGACTTGTCGGACATATTGGGTCATATGGGATTTACCCGTTATTCCCCCCGATCGGGATATCCTATGTTTCGCCCAACAAATATTGATTGAACCATCAATCATTTGGAGCGTGAAGTTCAATTTGATCAATTTCTATTGGAATCAATATCAATTATAGTATTATCAAGTAGAAGAATTTATGGTTAACTTGGACCAATAAAATAAAATATCCAGGCTCTGCTCAGAAAATACCCAATGGGTAATATATTATATGTACAATTACTACATTGTATCAGAAACGTTTTTTTCTTACTATACAAACTCCCAATCAATGGAATATAAATACATCGAAAAGTTTGGGGGAAAGGAAAGCATAAAACGAATTGAAAAAAAAAATCGTAGCAAAAAGAAGCGGTACTGAGATTATTTGCCCTATATGTGCAAATAGAATTCGGACGGATCTTTACCCGGAGTAGAACATAAACCTAAAAGAATTTAAAGGGCTCATTCAGGAACAAGAAAATGACATCGTGATTTGAATCTCGATGAAACAATACATCAATGGGAGATTTGTTGAATAAGTTTAGTAAATTTTTTTATAGAAAAGGGGACTCAAACCCATGTTTTTGAAAAATGGAATAAAAATCCTTCATTAGCAAACATTATAAAAAGAAAAAACTTGTTACAAAAACAAAAAAAGAAATAAAATCGGAATCGACACATTGATTTTATTCTTATTTAGCAATTTTTTTGAACCGTATGCATCCAAAGGTGCACGTACGGTTCCTAGGGGATATAATTTTGTCCTAATCAACCGACTTTATCGAGAAAGATTACTTTTTTTAGGTCAAGAAGTTGATAGCGAGATCTCAAATCAACTTGTTGGTCTCATGGTATATCTCAGTATAGAAGATAATACTAGAGATTTTTATTTGTTTATAAACTCTCCAGGCGGATGGGTAATACCGGGAATAGCCATTTATGATACTATGCAGTTTGTGCCACCCGATGTAAATACAATATGCATGGGATTAGCTGCTTCAATGGGATCTTTCATTCTGGTTGGGGGGGAAATTACCAAACGTCTAGCATTCCCTCACGCTTGGCGCCAATGAGTTTTTATTTGAAAAAAAAAATAAAGAAGACTATGCCTTCACCATATTCATTATTCATATTCGAATATGAATAAAATAATAAGTAATAATAGCATGGCACTTCAAATTCGATATGAACAAACCATTATTGTGTTTTCATAACATGAAATTTTGTATCGAGATAGTAGTATGAAACAAAGGTTATTTCCGATTTGATCTTATGTGTATGTGTCGGGAGCAAATTTTAATTACAGCGTCACAAACCGTTTTTATTCCATACTGGAAGCCTTTTTCTGATATTTATGAAAGAAAAAGAGTACGAAAATGAAAAAAAAAAAGATCATTTTTTCCTTATTTCTTTGATCCTACCAAAAAGACACTTTGGGATTGCTAAATCCCATACAAAATAAATAAATATATAAAGCAACAGAACCATCATAGTATTTTTTGACTCTTATGAAAGGAAGGGTGGTAAATGGATTATTCAACGATCTGAATCGGCTGGATTCGACCTCTTCCTTCAATGAGAGGAGGGGGGCGAGTAAATTCCATTGCGGAGCCGTATGCAATGCACAAAAGATGCCCGTACAGTTGTTAATTCTATTTTTTCTTCTTGTTATTTTTTATTTCTTTAGGCCAAATCATGCAAGATAGAAAAACCGTTCATGATGTTCTATCAATATCACATCAGATCAGGGTTATGATTCACCAACCTGCTAGTTCTTTTTATGAGGCACAAGCAGGGGAATTTATCCTGGAAGCGGAAGAACTACTGAAACTTCGCGAAACCCTCACAAAGGTTTATGTACAAAGAACGGGCAACCCTTTGTGGGTTGTATCTGAAGACATGGAAAGAGATGTTTTTATGTCAGCAACAGAAGCCCAAGCTCATGGTATTGTTGATCTTGTAGCGGTCGAAAATGAAAATCCCGGGGATTTCGTGTAAATCAACGATTCCATTTCAACCTATATATAATTCATAATTTGCATTTTCCGTGGTTTGATATTGAATATACATAATTCATAATCCTTAATCATAAAGCAGGTTAAGATCGATCTAAACCAACCCATTATTATATATATGACATGCCAACTATTAAACAACTTATTAGAAACACAAGACAGCCAATAAGAAATGTCACGAAATCTCCTGCTCTTCGAGGATGTCCTCAGCGTCGAGGAACATGTACTAGGGTGTATGTGCGACTCGTTCATATCATGGGCTCTAACAAATGAGCCAATTCTCCAGTATCAATGATTAGTACCAATGAATAGGATAGATAGAGCGGAAGAACGTCATTTACAATACTATAAAAAAAAATGAAGATCTATCATATACCTATATTATTGTGTATTGTGCACGGAATTTATGGTTTCCATTGGTGCAAATCCAATCACCTCGATTTGAGATGAGAAAAATTCCCCATTGGTAGCAATGGTTATCCATTAAGCGGGGGAAATGGTATTATTAAATTAATAAGCAAAAGTGTTATGCTCCTGAACGGACTAATAGGGTTAGCTACCTAGCCAACTTTCATAGTAAAATGCCGTCACTGTATGGAGAGCTCTTATTGTGAAAAGACCTATTACTATATAATTGATGGGTAGAGCCAAAGAGTGTGAACTATACAAGTTCATAATACTTTTGATTAAATGAAAGAGGAGGCTCCGGTGCATAGAGAGGACCTCGCCGTTTAAGAAGTTACCATAAAAACGATGGAATCCGCTATTTTTTTTTATTCAGTCTCGGTAGAATTTCTTATTTCCGGGCAAACTAAATGCTTGGAAAGAATAAAAAATCGTGGTTGGGAAGGTCATAGTAGCCAAAGCCATTGGAATATATTTTATATATCGGAATAATCCGTTTTGTTATTAATCGACCGGGGGGGCGGAATGACTGAAAGAAGAAAAATCAATTAGTTATTCACTAAAGTTTAATTTGATTCAATGACCAGAGTTAGACGAGGATATACAGCTCGGAGGCGTCGAACCAAACTTCGTTTATTTGCATCAACGTTTAGAGGGGCTCATTCAAGACTTACTCGAACGAGTACTCAACAAAAAATGAGAGCCTTGGTTTCCGCCCATCGAGATAGAGGCAGGCAAAAGAGAAACTTTCGTCGTTTATGGATCACTCGGATAAATGCAGTAACTCGTGAGAATCAAAAGGTATTCTATAGTTATAGTAGGTTAATACATAACCTGTACAGGAGGCAATCGCTTCTTAATCGTAAAATACTTGCGCAAATAGCTATATCAAATAAGAATTGTTTTTATATGATTTCCAACAAGATCGCCGAGATTTTAATAAAGTAATATACAGGAATGATTGAAACAGAATTCCCCGGAGAATGAACTCCGGAAAAAAAAAATAAATAAAGAAAAATAGTAGGAATGAACGAGCATCTTTCAATAAAAAAACATATTTATTCTTCCCCATTATAACACAAAAAAAATCTGGATTCTCGGCTTTTTCGAACAAAACATCAATCGGAGCTTGAGTTCCGATTGGAGTTTTGAGTCAATTGAAGAGTATGCCTATTTATTTCTGGTTCTGAGACCTGTAGTTCTAGGGATCAACTCAGCTCTCTCAAATTGTTTCTCATTATTAAGAAAAGGTAACAAAGATAAAATACGGGCTTGTTTTATAGCAATAGTAATTAATCGTTGTTGTTTCAAGGTCAATCTATTTACCCGCCTAGATAATATTTTTCCTTGTTCACTAATAAATCGACTAATTAAACTCATGTTTCTATAATCAATTCGATCCCCCGATCCAATTGGGGGCAAACGCCTACGAAAAGAGAGCTTGGATTTACGAAAAGGTTGCTTGGATTTATCCATGGTTTATTCCTTATCTCTAAAATTCTATTTCTTTATTCCCGGTCAAAACAAAATAAAAATAGGGTTGATTTGTATTATATATATATATATTATGTTAAGCTATTCCTCTTTCTGCTCCTTGAGGTGGAAAGATCACACATACGTTTCCTTCGATCTATTTCTTTATTTCCCCATGAATCGTATGTTTGTGACAATAGCGACAAAATTTTCTCAATTCTAATCGATTGGGTGTATTGTGTCGATTTTTTTGAGTAATACATCTAGAGATGCCGAGCGATTCTTTATTGACACCATTTCGGGCACAACTGGTACATTCTAAAATAATTCTGACTCTGACACCTTTACCCTTGGCCATGAACCCCCCTTGAATTTTTGATTAACTTCACTTTTCTACTTTTTTTTTATATGATGCAAAGAAAAAATGAATAGAAGTTACTAACTATAAATTCAATTTTTAAAGATTTTGTTGTAATTAAATTAATATTAATAGAGTAAACGTAAGGTAATAATTAAGTAATACAATTTTTTTCTAACTATCAAATATTCCTACCCCAATTAATTCCAGTATTTTATTTTTAAGTATCCCTTTTCTATGCTATGATTTCGTGGAACCTGCCCTAGACGGGCCCACACCCCCACTTATTTCTGTTCTCCTAAATTGGGTCGTAGACCCTCTGGGTTTTTGCTGAGGTTCAATAATTTTTTTCTTCTCTTTTCTTCCTATCCTTAATAACTGAAAAGGGGGGCTAAATAAATTTTAGTCACGTTGCAGTAGAAGTATATTTATCATTATCCGTCATTTCTTCGCATATCAATAACTAGAATGAAAAAAAGGGGAATGACAAAGCATCCGGGAATAAACGATTAATCTCTATCAATAGACCCGCTAAAGACCCAAACCATAGAGTAGCTAACACGGGTGCCGTGGAGAGATATGTTTTTATATCTTGCATTGAAAATCCTCCTTCTTTATTGTAATACATATACATATATTATATGGTCAGATGCCTTAGTTCAAGATCATTTGTATTTATTTTTGCGCAGAATTCCTAACTAAAACTCAAATAAATATGTACAATGAACCAGTAA